GCCATCTTAGCTTAAGTCAAAGCATAACACTGAAGATGTTAAGATGGGCCCTAGAAAGCCCCGAAGGCACAAAGGCTTGGTCCTGACTTTACTATCAGCTTTAGCTAGATTTACACATGCAAGTTTCAGCCACCCCGTGAGAAAGCCCTCACTCCATGCCTTGGATCAAGGAGCCGGCATCAGGCACGTACTTACAGCCCATGACGCCTAGCTTAGCCACACCCTCAAGGGAATTCAGCAGTGATAAACATTAAGCCATAAGCGAAAGCTTGACTCAGTCAAAGCTAAAAGAGCCGGTAAAACTCGTGCCAGCCACCGCGGTTATACGAGAGGCTCAAGTTGATAGACAGCGGCGTAAAGAGTGGTTAGGGAAACTCCGAAACTAAAGTCGAACGCTTCCATGGCTGTTATACGCACCCGAAAGCATGAAGCCCACCTACGAAAGTGACTTTAAAAACCCTGAACCCACGAAAGCTAAGGAACAAACTGGGATTAGATACCCCACTATGCTTAGCCCTAAACATAGAATAAACTTTACCTAATATACTCCGCCCGGGTATTACGAGCATCAGCTTAAAACCCAAAGGACTTGGCGGTGCTTTACATCCACCTAGAGGAGCCTGTTCTATAACCGATAATCCCCGTTAAACCTCACCTCTCCTTGCTTAATCCGCCTATATACCACCGTCGTCAGCTTACCCTGTGAAGGCCAAATAGTAAGCTTAATTGGCAGACCCCAGAACGTCAGGTCGAGGTGTAGTGAATGGAGAGGGAAGAAATGGGCTACATTTGCTTAGTAAGCAAATACGAATGCTGTATTGAAACATACAACTGAAGGAGAATTTAGCAGTAAGCAGGGAATAGAGTGTCCTGCTGAAAACGGCTCTAAAGTGCGCACATACCGCCCGTCACCCTCACCAAGCACCTGGACCTAAGTACATTAAGAAATCTCCAACCGCGAAGGAGAGGAAAGTCGTAACATGGTAAGCGTACCGGAAGGTGCGCTTGGAAAAATATACCAGAGCGTAGCTAAGTAAGTAAAGCATCTCCCTTACTCTGAGAAGTCCTCCGTGCAAATCGGATCGCTCTGACACCCATTAGCTAGCCCCACACATCCCTACAACACCAACACATTAATAACCCCAGATGTACTCATCTAAATAAAATAAATCATTCTTCCCCCTTAGTATGGGAGACAGAAAAGGAACCCAGGAGCTATAGAAATAGTACCGCAAGGGAACGCTGAAAAAGATATGAAACAGCCCAGTAAAGTAATAAAAAGCAGAGATAATAACTTGTACCTTTTGCATCATGAGTTAGTTAGACACACACATGCAAAGAGAACTTTAGTATGAAGTCCCGAAATTGAGTGAGCTACTCCAAGACAGCCTAAAAATAGGGCAAACCCGTCTCTGTGGCAAAAGAGTGGGAAGAGCTTTGAGTAGAGGTGATAGACCTACCGAACTCAATTATAGCTGGTTGCCTGTAAAATGGATATAAGTTCAGCCCCCTAGTTTCTCCCCTCATAACTTATATAAGGTCTCCGGACACTGAGAAACTAAGAGAGTTATTCATAGGGGGTACAGCCCCTTTGAATTAGGAAACAACCTTACAAGAAGGATAAAGATCATAATAAATAAGGGATTAGTGCCTCAGTGGGCCTAAAAGCAGCCACCTGTGTAGAAAGCGTTACAGCTCAAGCACCCCTCCAACCCATATATCCCGATAAATGTTCCTTAATCCTCCAAAATTAACAGGCCTTCCTATAATAATATAGGAGCGACAATGCTAACATGAGTAATAAGAGGGCTATAAGACCCTCTCCCAGCACAGGTGTACATCGGATTGGACAAACCACCGAAAATTAACGGCCTCAAACGAAGAGAGAACTGAAACCTGCTCAACGAACTAGAAAAATATTCAACACAAACCCGTTAAACCCACACTGGAGTGCCTATGAGGAAAGACTAAAAAGAAAAGAAGGAACTCGGCAAAAATAAACATTAAAGCCTCGCCTGTTTACCAAAAACATCGCCTCTTGCAAAACATAGAATAAGAGGTCGCGCCTGCCCAGTGACATCTGATTAAACGGCCGCGGTATTTTGACTGTGCTAAGGTAGCGCAATCACTTGTCTTTTAAATGAAGACCTGTATGAAAGGTATGACGAGGGCTTAACTGTCTCCTTTTCTAAGTCAATGAAATTGATCTCCCCGTGCAGAAGCGGGGATAACACCATAAGACGAGAAGACCCTGTGGAGCTTGAGACGTCAGAGCGGACCCCGTTAAAAATGCCTAAAAGCTAAAAACTGAAGGGCCCCCGCCCTAGTGTCTTCGGTTGGGGCGACCATGGGGAAAACAAATCCCCCACGTGGACTAAGAGCACAAACCCCTTTCTTTATAACCCCACTCTTACAAACTAGAGTTACAACTCCAATTAACAGAATTTCTGACCAAAAATGATCCGGCAACGCCGATCAACGAACCAAGTTACCCCAGGGATAACAGCGCAATCCCCTTTTAGAGTCCCTATCGACAAGGGGGTTTACGACCTCGATGTTGGATCAGGACATCCTAATGGTGCAACCGCTATTAAGGGTTCGTTTGTTCAACGATTAAAGTCCTACGTGATCTGAGTTCAGACCGGAGTAATCCAGGTCAGTTTCTATCTATGAAATGCCCTTTTCTAGTACGAAAGGACCGAAAAGAGGAGGCCCATGCCCTAGGCACGCCTCACCCCGACCTAGTGAAGTCAGCTAAACTAGGCATAAGGGCATATGCCCTTATGCCTAGATAAGACATGCTGGAGTGGCAGAGCCCGGTTAATGCAAAAGACTTAATCCCTTTTAAGGGAGGTTCAAGTCCTCCCTCCAGCTATGACTACACTCATCATTACACACATTCTTAATCCCCTTACATTTATTGTACCAGTACTGCTGGCCGTTGCATTTCTCACCCTCCTTGAACGAAAAGTACTAGGCTACATGCAGCTACGTAAAGGCCCTAACATTGTAGGGCCTTACGGCCTACTTCAGCCAATTGCAGATGGGGTTAAACTATTTATTAAAGAACCAGTTCGGCCTTCCACCTCCTCCCCCGTCCTATTTTTACTAGCCCCCATACTTGCATTGACACTTGCCCTGACCCTTTGAGCCCCCATACCTATACCCTTCCCAGTCGCAGATCTTAACTTAAGTATTATGTTTATCCTTGCCCTATCGAGCCTGGCTGTATATTCAATTTTAGGCTCCGGGTGAGCCTCAAATTCAAAATATGCCCTTGTAGGGGCACTTCGTGCCGTAGCACAGACAATTTCGTATGAAGTCAGCCTAGGTTTAATTTTAATTAGTACTATTATCTTTACAGGAGGTTTCTCACTCCAAACCTTCAGCACAACACAAGAAGCTGTCTGGCTCGCCCTACCAGCATGACCACTAGCTGCTATATGATATATTTCAACACTTGCAGAAACTAACCGGGCCCCCTTTGATCTCACTGAAGGTGAGTCTGAACTTGTCTCAGGATTTAACGTAGAATATGCCGGAGGTCCCTTTGCATTGTTCTTCCTTGCAGAGTATGCAAATATTTTGCTTATAAATACACTTTCTGCCACACTCTTCCTGGGGGCAACACTTATCCCCGCCTTGCCCGAACTAACAGCTGCTAACCTAATAACAAAAGCAGCCCTTCTTTCTATTGTATTCCTCTGAGTCCGAGCCTCTTACCCCCGATTTCGTTATGACCAATTAATACATCTTATTTGAAAAAATTTTCTTCCCATCACACTAGCACTTGTTATTTGACACTTGGCCATCCCTATCGCATTCGCAGGGCTCCCACCACAACTGTAGCCAGGAGCTGTGCCTGAATTTAAGGGCCACTTTGATAGAGTGTACCATGGGGGTTAAAGTCCCCCCGACTCCTTAGAAAGAAGGGATTCGAACCCAACCTGAAGAGATCAAAACTCTTGGTGCTTCCACTACACCACTTCCTAGTAGGGTAAGCTAAAAAAGCTATTGGGCCCATACCCCAAATATGTGGGTTAAACTCCCACCCCTCCTAATGAACCCTTACATCCTCACTACCCTTCTCCTCGGACTAGGACTAGGTACTACCATTACATTCGCTAGCTCCCACTGACTTCTAGCATGGATAGGACTGGAGATTAATACCCTTGCCATCATCCCCCTAATAGCCCAACATCATCACCCCCGAGCAGTAGAAGCTGCCACTAAATACTTCATTACACAAGCCGCTGCAGCAGCAACACTTCTTTTTGCTAGCACCACTAATGCCTGGCTTACCGGACAATGGGAGATTCAACAAGCATGTCATCCCGTGCCCATGACTATAATTATTATTGCCCTTGCCCTTAAAATTGGATTAGCCCCAATGCACTCGTGACTCCCTGAAGTACTACAAGGACTAGACCTGACTACAGGATTGATTCTATCCACATGACAAAAATTAGCGCCCTTTGCACTAATTATACAACTTCAAACCCCTACAGCCTCATTTACCCTTCTCATTATGGGACTCCTCTCAACACTTATTGGCGGCTGAGCCGGGCTTAACCAAACACAACTGCGTAAAATCTTAGCCTACTCATCTATTGCACATCTGGGCTGAATAATTATCGTACTTCAATTTTCCCCGCAATTAACACTTCTGGCACTAATTACATATATGATCATAACATCATCAACCTTCCTGGTATTTAAACTTAATAAAGCAACGAATATCAACATATTAGCGACTTCTTGGACCAAAGCCCCTGCCTTAACAGCACTCACACCCCTCATTCTCCTGTCGCTAGGGGGCCTGCCCCCTCTTACGGGATTTATACCTAAATGATTAATCCTTCAAGAGCTTACTAAACAGGATCTCCCAGTCCTAGCCACTTTTGCTGCCCTTACAGCCCTCCTAAGCCTCTACTTCTACCTCCGACTATCCTACGCTATAACTCTGACTATGTTCCCCAACAGTCTTTCAAAAACCTCAACCTGACGTTTTATAAATACCCAACTCTCCCTCCCTGTAGCCGTGACTACAACTGGCGCGATCTGTCTTCTGCCACTAGCCCCAGCTGCCATAGCACTTCTAATGCCCTAAGGAACTTAGGTTAGCACAAGACCAAGGGCCTTCAAAGCCCTAAGCGGGGGTGAAAATCTCCCAGCTCCTGTAATAAGACTTGCGGGATATTACCCCACATCTCCTGCATGCAAAACAGACACTTTAATTAAGCTAAAGCCTTATCTAGACAGGAAGGCCTCGATCCTACAAACTCTTAGTTAACAGCTAAGCGCTCCATCCAGCGAGCATCTGTCTACTTTCCCCCGCCTAGCGGAAAACAAATAGGCGGGGGAAAGCCCCGGCAGACAATTAGTCTGCTTCTTAAGATTTGCAATCTAACGTGGTAACACCCCAGGGCTTGGTAAGAAGAGGATTTAAACCTCTGTGCATGGGGCTACAATCCACCGCTTAAACACTCAGCCATCTTACCTGTGGCAATTACACGCTGATTTTTTTCGACAAACCACAAAGACATTGGCACCCTTTATCTTGTATTTGGTGCCTGAGCCGGCATAGTTGGGACGGCACTAAGCCTTCTCATCCGAGCCGAACTAAGCCAACCTGGGGCCCTCCTAGGAGATGATCAAATTTATAATGTTATCGTCACGGCACATGCTTTCGTAATAATTTTCTTTATAGTAATACCCATTATGATTGGGGGCTTTGGAAATTGATTAATCCCCCTTATGATTGGGGCACCAGATATGGCTTTCCCACGAATAAACAATATGAGCTTCTGGCTTCTCCCTCCATCTTTCCTCCTGCTTCTAGCCTCCTCAGGCGTAGAAGCTGGGGCAGGAACCGGATGAACAGTTTATCCCCCTTTAGCGGGTAATCTGGCACATGCTGGGGCATCCGTAGACCTCACCATTTTTTCCCTTCATCTTGCAGGTGTCTCTTCTATTCTAGGGGCCATTAACTTTATTACAACCATTATTAACATAAAACCCACTACTGTTACAATATACCAGATTCCACTATTTGTGTGAGCTGTCCTGATTACTGCCGTGCTTCTCTTACTATCCCTTCCGGTACTAGCTGCTGGTATCACAATACTGTTAACAGATCGTAATCTTAACACAACCTTCTTTGACCCTGCAGGAGGGGGAGACCCAATTCTTTATCAACACCTCTTCTGATTTTTCGGTCACCCAGAAGTTTACATTCTAATCTTACCAGGCTTTGGAATGATTTCCCATATCGTAGCTTATTATTCAGGTAAAAAAGAACCCTTCGGGTATATAGGTATGGTATGAGCAATAATAGCCATCGGGCTTCTAGGTTTCATTGTCTGAGCACATCACATGTTTACAGTTGGAATAGACGTAGATACACGAGCATATTTTACATCAGCCACAATAATTATTGCGATTCCAACAGGCGTAAAAGTATTTAGCTGATTAGCAACTCTTCACGGGGGTGAAATTAAATGAGATACACCTCTCCTCTGAGCCCTAGGTTTTATTTTCCTGTTTACAGTTGGGGGCCTAACTGGTATCGTACTAGCAAACTCCTCCCTAGACATTGTTCTCCATGATACTTACTATGTAGTAGCCCACTTCCATTATGTTCTCTCAATGGGAGCTGTCTTTGCCATTGTTGCAGGATTTGTGCACTGATTCCCCCTGTTCTCAGGCTACACACTACACTCAACCTGAACCAAAATCCACTTTGGAGTAATGTTTGTAGGGGTTAATTTAACCTTCTTCCCCCAACACTTCCTAGGCCTAGCCGGCATGCCACGGCGGTATTCCGACTACCCTGACGCATACACCCTATGAAATACCGTATCTTCTATTGGCTCTTTAATTTCTCTTGTTGCCGTAATTATATTCCTATTTATTCTATGAGAAGCATTCGCTGCTAAACGAGAAGTTCTTTCAGTTGAAATAACAATGACAAATGTAGAATGACTTCACGGCTGCCCTCCTCCTTACCACACATTCGAAGAGCCAGCCTTTGTACAAACACAATTAAATTAACGAGAAAGGGAGGAGTTGAACCCCCGTAAGCTGGTTTCAAGCCAACTACATAACCGTTCTGTCACTTTCTTAAAGACACTAGTAAAAATATTACCCTGCTTTGTCAGGGCAGAATTGTGGGTTAAACTCCCACGTGTCTTAATTATGGCACATCCCTCACAACTCGGACTCCAAGATGCAGCTTCACCCCTTATAGAAGAATTAATTCACTTCCACGATCACGCACTTATAATCGTAATCCTTATTAGCACAATAGTTCTATATATTATTGTGGCCATGGTAACGGCAAAAGTAACTGATAAATTTATTCTAGACTCTCAGGAGATTGAGATTATTTGAACAATTCTACCAGCTATTGTCCTAATTCTTATTGCTCTTCCCTCCCTTCGCCTACTTTACCTAATAGATGAAGTTAATAACCCACATCTGACAGTAAAAGCCATCGGCCATCAATGATACTGAAGTTATGAGTACACCGACTATGAAGACCTCGCATTTGACGCATATATGGTACCCACACAGGATCTCACCCCAGGACAATTCCGGCTATTAGAAACAGATCACCGTATGGTAGTTCCAGCAGAATCCCCAATCCGAGTGCTGGTCTCTGCTGAAGACGTACTACACTCATGAGCACTTCCTGCTTTAGGTGTAAAAGTAGATGCTGTACCCGGTCGCCTAAATCAAACAACATTTATTGTTACACGCCCTGGCGTATTCTATGGACAATGCTCAGAAATTTGCGGTGCCAACCACAGCTTTATACCCATCGTAGTAGAGTCGGTCCCACTAGAACACTTTGAAAACTGATCAACACTAATGGCTGAAGATGCCTCACTAAGAAGCTAAATAGTTTCAAGCCTTAGCCTTTTAAGCTAAAAATTGGTAATTAACAACTACCCTTAGTGCCATGCCTCAATTAAACCCCGCCCCATGATTTGCAATCCTGGTTTTTTCATGACTAATTCTATTAACTATTATCCCAACTAAAGTTATAGCCCACACATTCCCCAATGAGTCCTCCCCTCAAAGCGTGGAAAAAGCCAAAACACACCCCTGAAACTGACCATGACATTAAGCTTCTTTGACCAATTTATATCCCCCGTATGCATAGGAATCCCATTAATTGCAGTAGCAATTGCCCTCCCATGAACACTCTTCCCCACACCCACAAACCGATGACTTAATAACCGTCTTTTAACCTTACAAGGATGATTTATAAACCGATTCGTTAGCCAACTCCTTCTCCCTATCAACATGGGAGGCCACAAGTGAGCCCTTATTTTTACATCTCTTATAGTATTCCTTATAACAATTAACATGTTAGGACTACTTCCCTATACATTTACCCCCACTACTCAGCTATCTTTAAACCTAGGACTAGCTGTGCCCCTTTGACTTGCAACAGTAATTATTGGTATACGAAATCAACCAACCCATGCACTAGGTCACCTATTACCAGAAGGAACGCCCGGTCTTCTGATCCCAGTACTTATTATTATCGAGACAATTAGTCTTTTTATTCGACCCTTAGCCCTTGGGGTTCGACTAACAGCCAATTTAACAGCAGGACACTTATTAATTCAACTTATTGCCACAGGAGCCTTTGTTCTAATACCCCTTATACCAACAGTTGCAACACTCACTGCTGTTATTCTCTTCCTTCTCACACTCCTTGAAGTAGCAGTTGCTATGATTCAAGCATATGTATTTGTCCTCCTACTAAGCCTCTATTTACAAGAAAACGTATAATGGCCCATCAAGCACACCCCTACCACATAGTTGACCCCAGCCCCTGACCACTAACAGGAGCCATTGCCGCTCTATTAATGACATCAGGCCTTGCTATCTGATTCCATTTTAACTCCACTACACTAATAACCCTGGGATTCCTCCTAGTTGTATTAACAGCCTGTCAATGATGACGAGATGTTGTACGAGAAGGGACCTTCCAAGGCCACCATACCCCTCCTGTACAAAAAGGGTTACGATATGGTATAATCCTCTTTATTGCATCAGAAGTTCTATTTTTCCTCGGCTTCTTCTGAGCTTTCTATCACTCAAGTCTCGCCCCCTCACCAGAACTAGGCGGCTTTTGACCCCCAGCAGGCATCACACCTCTAGACCCATTTGAAGTGCCTCTCCTAAATACAGCAGTACTGCTCGCATCAGGAGTAACAGTGACATGAGCCCACCACAGCATTATAGAGGGTAAACGTAAACAAGCCATTCAATCCCTTGCCCTAACAATTCTCCTAGGGGGCTACTTCACCTTTCTCCAAGGCCTAGAATACCATGAAGCCCCATTCACAATTGCTGACGGTGTTTATGGCTGCACATTCTTCGTAGCAACAGGCTTCCATGGACTACATGTAATTATTGGCTCCACTTTCTTAGCAGTTTGTTTCCTCCGACAAGTTCGACACCACTTTACATCCGACCACCACTTTGGGTTCGAAGCAGCAGCTTGATACTGACATTTCGTAGACGTAGTGTGACTATTCCTGTACATCTCTATTTACTGATGAGGATCTTAATCTTTCTAGTATTAAGCCAGTATAAGTGACTTCCACTCACCCGGTCTTGGTTAAAGTCCAAGGAAAGATAATGAGCCTTCTTATAACTATTTTATCAATTGCTGTTATTTTATCATCTATTCTAGCTATTGTATCCTTTTGATTACCCCTTATAAGCCCCGACTATGAAAAACTCTCACCATACGAGTGCGGCTTTGACCCAATAGGCTCCGCCCGCCTTCCTTTCTCAATACGTTTCTTTCTCGTGGCCATCCTATTTCTTCTTTTTGACCTAGAAATTGCACTGCTTCTACCACTCCCCTGAGGAGATCAATTAACCTCCCCACTAACGACATTCTCGTGAGCAACAACTGTATTGGTATTACTCACCCTTGGTCTTATTTATGAGTGACTTCAAGGAGGCCTAGAGTGAGCCGAATAGGCGGTTAGTTTAAGAAAAACATTTGATTTCGGCTCAAAAACCTGTGGTTAAAGTCCACAACCACCTAATGACCCCTGTTCACTTCACCTTTTCATCAGCTTTTCTGCTGGGACTCACTGGACTAGCATTTCATCGGTTTCACCTTCTTTCGGCCCTCCTGTGTCTAGAAGGGATAATGCTTTCTCTTTACATTGCACTATCTCTTTGAACACTGCAACTTAACTCCACCTGTTTTTCCGCGGCCCCCATACTCCTTCTTGCATTTTCAGCATGTGAAGCGGGAGCAGGCCTTGCATTACTAGTTGCCACCGCTCGAACCCACGGCAGTGATCGTCTACAAAGCTTAAACCTTTTACAATGCTAAAAATTTTATTACCCACCCTCATGCTAGCCCCAACAATCTGATTCAGTAGCCCAAAATGGTTATGAACAACCGCTCTTACCCATAGTTTCTGTATCGCCTTATTTAGCCTTTCCTGATTTCTTAACACCTCGGAGACAGGCTGAGCCTCCTTAGGCCTGTACTTAGCAACAGACCCTCTGTCCACCCCCCTACTCGTACTGTCATGCTGACTTCTTCCCCTAATAATTCTTGCCAGCCAAAATCATACAGCGTCAGAACCCATTAACCGGCAACGCACGTATATTACGCTCCTCACATCTCTTCAATTTTTCCTAATCTTAGCTTTCGGAGCTACCGAGGTAATTATGTTTTATGTTATATTTGAGGCTACATTAATTCCGACTTTAATTATTATCACCCGATGGGGTAACCAAACAGAGCGGCTAAATGCCGGGACCTATTTCCTATTTTACACCCTGGCAGGATCCCTTCCCCTTCTAGTAGCACTACTTTTATTACAAAACTCAACAGGCACTCTCTCCCTCCTTACCCTTCAATATTCAGACACCTTTAAAATAATCTCATACTCGGATAAGATCTGATGGGCAGGCTGCCTATTGGCCTTCTTAGTGAAAATACCACTATATGGTGTTCATCTGTGACTCCCCAAAGCACATGTTGAGGCCCCCATTGCAGGCTCTATAGTACTGGCGGCAGTTCTACTAAAATTAGGGGGTTACGGCATGATCCGTATAATAAACATGCTAGAGCCCCTTACCAAGGAAATAAGCTACCCCTTTATTGTCCTAGCCCTCTGAGGTATTATCATAACTGGATCTATTTGTTTACGACAGACCGATCTAAAATCTCTGATTGCCTACTCATCTGTAAGTCACATAGGTCTTGTGGCAGGGGGTATTCTCATTCAAACACCTTGAGGACTTTCCGGTGCTGTCATCCTTATAATTGCCCATGGTCTTACTTCCTCAGCCTTATTCTGCTTGGCAAATACAAACTACGAACGAACACATAGTCGAACTATAGTCTTAGCTCGTGGACTGCAGATAGTATTACCTTTAATAACAGCATGATGATTTATTGCAAGTCTTGCCAACCTTGCACTCCCCCCACTTCCAAACCTAATGGGGGAGCTCATAATTATTACTTCCCTCTTTAATTGATCCTGATGAACAATTGCCCTCACAGGTGTTGGCACCCTCATTACTGCTGGCTACTCCCTATACATGTTCCTTATAACACAACGGGGCCCTCTTCCAACACACATCATTGCACTAGACCCCACCCACACACGAGAACACCTACTTATTGCACTTCACCTCCTACCCCTACTCCTTCTGATTATCAAGCCAGAATTAATTTGAAGTTGAACTACATGTAGGTATAGTTTAACCAAAACATTAGATTGTGATTCTAAAAATAGAGGCTAATATCCTCTTACCCACCGAGAGAGGCTGGCAGCAATGGAGACTGCTAATCCCCACGACCATGGTTAAACTCCAAGGCTCACTCGCCAGGCTCCTAAAGGATAATAGTTCATCCATTGGTCTTAGGAACCAAAAACTCTTGGTGCAAGTCCAAGTAGTAGCTATGCACCACACCTCTTTAATAATAGCCTCTAGCCTTATCATGATCTTCGCCCTTTTGGCCTATCCCTTAGTCACAACTTTAATACCCACACCACGACAGGAAGACTGAGCCCTATCACACGTAAAAACATCAGTAAAAGCTGCTTTCTTTGTTAGTCTCCTTCCACTTTGCCTTTTCTTAAATGAAGGGGCCGAGACTATTATCACCAACTGGTCTTGAATAAATACAAACACCTTCGACATTAACATTAGCCTTAAATTTGACTTCTACTCAGTCATATTTATTCCGGTCGCACTTTATGTTACATGGTCCATCTTAGAATTTGCATCATGATATATGCATGCAGACCCCTTTATAAACCGCTTCTTTAAATACCTGCTCACTTTCTTAGTGGCCATAATTATTCTTGTTACAGCAAATAACATGTTTCAGTTCTTCATCGGCTGAGAGGGGGTAGGAATTATATCTTTCTTATTAATTGGATGATGATACGCCCGGGGGGACGCTAATACTGCTGCTCTTCAAGCAGTTCTTTATAACCGAGTAGGGGATATTGGACTCATCTTTGCCATGGCCTGAATAGCTACAAATCTCAACTCTTGAGAAATACAGCAGATATTCACAGCATCTAAAGATATGGACATAACCTTTCCTCTCATTGGCTTAATCATTGCCGCCACTGGTAAATCAGCCCAATTCGGACTTCATCCGTGACTACCCTCCGCAATGGAGGGCCCCACACCGGTCTCTGCCCTACTACACTCGAGCACAATAGTTGTTGCTGGTATTTTTCTCCTAGTGCGAATGAGCCCTCTTATAGAAAATAATCCTACAGCCCTAACCATTTGCCTCTGCCTTGGAGCCCTAACTACTGTGTTTACTGCAATCTGTGCCTTAACCCAAAATGACATCAAAAAAATTGTAGCTTTTTCTACATCTAGTCAGCTAGGACTAATGATGGTAACTGTAGGCCTTAATCAACCCCAACTAGCCTTCCTTCACATCTGCACGCACGCCTTCTTCAAGGCCATGCTTTTCCTATGTTCGGGCTCAATTATCCACAGCTTAAACGATGAGCAAGATATCCGCAAAATGGGGGGCATACATCACCTCACTCCTTTCACATCCACGTGTCTAACAATTGGAAGCCTTGCCCTAACTGGCACCCCGTTTCTTGCAGGGTTCTTCTCAAAAGATGCAATTATTGAAGCCCTAACCACCTCATCCCTGAACGCCTGAGCCCTAACACTAACCCTTATCGCCACATCATTTACAGCCATCTACAGCTTCCGAGTTGTCTTCTATGTGCCAATAGGCAACCCACGATTCAACTCCCTTTCCCCTATTAATGAAAATAACCCAGCAGTAATCAATCCTATTAAGCGACTGGCCTGAGGAAGTATTGTAGCTGGCTTAATTATTACCTCGAATATAACGCCTGCAAAAACACCTATTATGACGATAACACCCCTTCTTAAACTAGCAGCTCTATCAGTGACTATTATAGGCCTACTTACAGCCATAGAACTTGCATCTCTAACAAGCAAACAAATGAAAATTACGCCAAACCTTGTTACCCATAACTTTTCAAACATATTAGGATTCTTCCCAACCATCATCCATCGTCTTACTCCTAAAATGAACCTTGTACTAGGACAAACTATCGCCAGTCAATCTGTAGACCAAACTTGAATGGAAAAGGTTGGACCAAAGGCCATCGCCTCCTCAAATATACCTCTTATTTCCACTGCAAGTAATATCCAGCAAGGAATAATCAAAACATACTTAACCCTCTTCCTCTTAACCTTCTTTATTATACTTATTATTGCCATTTAAACAGCACGAAGCGCCCCCCGGCTCAGTCCTCGGGTTAATTCCAAGACTACAAATAATGTTAACAGTAGAACCCACCCACTAATAATTAATATTCAACCCCCCATAGAATATATTAAAGCAACCCCTGAAGTTTCACCACGCAATACCATAAGTTCATCCATATCACTTGATGGCACCCATCCTGAGTTGAATCACGCAGGCCACAAAGCAACAATTAAAACTGTGAGCACTAAAACATATACCACCATAGGCACCAACACTTTAAGCTCCCCTCATGCCTCAGGGTATGCCTCGGCGGCCAAAGCCACCGCATAGGCAAATACCACTAACATCCCTCCTAAATAAATTAAAAATAGAACTAATGATAAGAAGGGACCACCATGCCCAATTAATAAGCCACAACCCATCGCTGCTACAACAACTAAACCTAGGGCAGCAAAGTAAGGAGAGGGGTTGGAAGCAACTGCTACCACCCCTAAAATAAGTAAAACTAGAACTAAGCACATAACAATAGTCATAATTCCTGCCAGGACTTTAACCAGGACTAATGGCTTGAAAAACCATCGTTGTTATTCAACTACAAGAACTCTAATGGCCAACCTACGAAAATCCCACCCTATTCTTAAAATTGCCAACGACGCTTTAGTCGACCTCCCCGCCCCCTCCAATATCTCAGTTTGATGAAACTTTGGCTCCCTTCTGGGCCTCTGTCTAATTGCCCAGATCTTAACAGGCCTTTTCCTAGCAATACACTACACATCAGATATTGCAACCGCCTTCTCCTCCGTCGCTCATATTTGTCGAGATGTTAATTATGGCTGACTTATCCGTAATATGCACGCTAACGGGGCCTCTTTCTTCTTTATCTGTATTTATATACACATTGGACGAGGTCTTTACTATGGGTCCTACCTATATAAAGAAACATGAAATGTCGGAGTAATTCTCTTACTTCTAGTAATAATAACTGCTTTTGTTGGCTATGTACTGCCATGGGGGCAAATGTCATTTTGAGGTGCCACAGTCATTACCAACCTCCTCTCAGCAGTACCATATGTAGGAAATGCCCTAGTACAATGAATTTGAGGGGGTTTTTCAGTTGATAATGCAACTCTAACACGATTTTTTGCCTTCCATTTCTTATTCCCCTTTGTTGTCTTAGCTGCAACTGTAATTCATCTCCTCTTCTTACATGAGACGGGATCTAACAACCCCACAGGAGTCAACTCAGACTCAGACAAGGTGTCCTTTCATCCTTACTTCTCATATAAAGACCTCTTAGGGTTTGCAGTATTGCTTCTAGGCCTTATCACCCTAGCCCTATTTTCCCCTAATCTCTTAGGGGACCCAGATAATTTTACCCCCGCAAATCCGCTTGTAACCCCACCCCACATCAAGCCTGAATGGTATTTCTTATTTGCATATGCTATCCTCCGATCCATTCCTAATAAACTAGGCGGCGTGCTTGCTCTCCTCTTTTCTATCCTAGTACTTATATTAGTTCCTTTCCTCCACACATCCAAACAACGAGGACTTACATTCCGGCCTTTGACTCAGTTCTTATTCTGAGCTCTCGTAGCTGATGTCCTCGTTCTAACATGAATTGGAGGAATGCCTGTAGAAGACCCATACGTTATAATCGGCCAAGTCGCATCAGTCCTATACTTCTCCATCTTCCTAGTGTTAACCCCAACAGTCGGCTGACTTGAAAATAAAGCCATCTTGACTCGGTGCATTAGTAGCTCAGAGTTAGAGCGCCGGTCTTGTAAACCGGCCGTCGGAGGTTAAATTCCTCCCTACTGCTATCAAAAAGAGGAGACTCCAACTCCTACCCCTAGCTCCCAAAGCCAGGATTCTAGCACTAAACTACTCTCTGCTTACAATAGTACATGAATCAAACATTTTTGTTTTTATTGTACATGTATGTAATTTCACCATATCATGCATCTAAGATATATATGTAATTTATCAGGACATATATGTATAAACACCATTAATCGAAATGACACACCCATACATCACTTAAGCTCTCATGATATCACTAAAAGCAATACCTTAAGAATTTGTATAACAAGAAACCGGGTACTAATCGAAATCGAATAAACTCCAGAACAAACTCAAGAGTGCACCCACACGTTTACTTTGCATCTCGCCGTAACTAAGTAATCGACTCAATAAGAACCGACCAACAGTGATACTTGAATGCCTACGGTTATTGATGGTCAGGGACAGAAATCGTGGGGGTTTCACTACTTGAATTATTCCTGGCATTTGGCTCCTATTTCAGGGCCATTACTCGAAGACACCCCCCACTTTTATCGACGCTTGCATAAGTTAATGTTGGAAACCATACTCCTCGTTACCCACCAAGCCGGGCATTCTTTCCATTGGGCATTTGGTTCTTTTTTTAGGTTTCCTTTCGCTGTGCTTTTCAGAGTGCAGAGCGGTCAGTACGATTGAAGGTTGAACATTTTACTTGCATAGGCAATTATAGTGCTTGTTGGAAAGATATTGATAAAGAACCACAATTATAGATATCATGTGCATATGATGAATATATTCTCCTAACATCTCCTTATTATTCACCCCCGGTTTCTTTGGGAAAAACCCCCCTACCCCCTAAAGTCCTAAGTTTCTACTATACTGAAAACCCCCCGGAATACAGTAATTAAAAAATGGACTTTAAAAAAAAATTTTTTTTTATTTTTTTTTTATTTTTTTTGAAATAATAATTTGACACAAATAGGCCTGGATATAGAAATAATAAATAAATTTATAAATAAATTATTAGTGCAAACTCAGGATCTCAAGCCTCCTTTACACGAGCCAACCCCTTCTTTTAAGTAATAGCTAAAAAGCCTTTCTACTTATATAATATGATTTTATCCTTTATACAGTAATGAATTTAATAATGAAGCATATTTTACAAAATAGGCGCTGGCTACGCTTTTTTAACACTACTAAATATCTGAGTCCTAAATCACGAATTTCGTATCCTATCGCACTCGTTACTATAATGTGTCAC